ATACAAGAATGAGAATAGGGACAAGCATCCATATGATGTCATAGGCTTCCTTTAAGGATTCCAACCTAAAAAAAGAATGGAGAGCTTGTATTTCTGTTGTATCAATTATCATTTCAGCGATCAACTTCTCCCATAATGATATCTATACTACCTAGTATCGTCATAATATCAGCCAATTTCATTCTTTTAACTAACTGGGGAAGAATTTGCAAGTTGATAAAACCGGGCGGTCGAATTTTCCATCTCCAAGGAAAAACACTCTGATCTCCTATCAGAAAAATTCCCAATTCTCCTTTTGGTGCTTCGACTCTTACATAAAGTTCTTGTTTGGACAATTCAAAAGTTGGAGAAGGTTTTTTACTAATAAATCGATATTCAAAATCATTCCATTTGGGGTCTTTTATTCTATCAAAGCGCCGGCTTTCTAAATTCTCATAGGGGCCCCCCGGAATTCCTTCCAGAGCCTGTTGGATGATTTTGATGGATTCTGTCATTTCACCGATTCGTACTAAATACCGAGCTAACGAATCCCCCTCTTTTTGCCATTGAATCTCCCAATCAAATTCATCATAACACTCATAACGATCCACTTTACGAAGATCCCATTGTATTCCGGAAGCTCGTAACATTGGCCCCGATAAACCCCAATTTAGTGCTTCTTCTCCTCCAATAATGCCTACGCCTTCAACTCGTTCTAAAAAAATGGGATTCCGGGTAATAAGCTTTTGATATTCAGCAACCGCGGTTAAAAAATAATCACAAAAATCCAAACATTTATCTATCCAGCCGTAGGGTAGATCAGCAGCGACCCCTCCGATACGAAAATAATTATGCATCATGCGCATACCGGTAGCAGCTTCGAATAGGTCATATATAAATTCCCGTTCTCTAAAAATATAGAAGAAGGGGGTCTGTGCCCCGATATCTGCCATAAAAGGGCCAAGCCATAACAAATGAGAAGCGATACGACTCAACTCCAACATAATAGCTCTGATATAGCTAGCCCTTTTAGGTACTTGAATATTCCCCAGCTGTTCAGGTCCATTTACGGTTATTGCTTCTGTAAACATAGTAGCTAAATAATCCCAACGTGTTACATAAGGCAAATATTGTATAATTGTTCGATTTTCCGCAATTTTCTCCATCCCCCTATGTAAATAACCCAATATTGGTTCACAGTCAATAACATCTTCACCGTCGAGAGTAACGATCAGTCGAAGAACACCGTGCATTGATGGGTGGTGAGGGCCCATATTGACTATCATGAGGTCTTTTCTTTTAGTTGGTGCAATCATAAGTTTTTCCCGAGTCATTCTTCCATGCATTGCTGAAAGTCAAAAGAAGTTCATCCAAATTAAAACGACTAAGCTCAAATGGTATCGCGCTTCAAATTTTGAAATTAACGAGTTTTTATCTCTCGAATATCCAACTTACCAATTAATTCTTTATAGCGTCCTCTATTTCTTTTTGACAAATAGGCCAGCAGTCGTTGACGTTTTCCCAAAATTTTTCGCAAACCTCTCTGCGACGAAAAGTCTTTTTTGTGCACTTCCAAATGTGAAGTAAGTCTCCTTATCTTAGTGGTGAAACTAAATACTTGAAATTCAACAGACCCCTTGTTTTCTTCATTTTCTTTTTGGAAAATAACCGAAATGAATGCATTTTTTACCATAAGTCCCCTTCCCTTTGTCTTTTTACAGTTTTCTTTTTACAGATATGGATTTGACTGATCAGTAATAATAAGAATGCCCCTTAATTTGAATACAATAATCGAATCCAAATTTCTTTATCAACTCCTAATCTTCTGAATTCAAATCAATAAATCCAACTTCAATTTAGATTTCGATAGGAATAGAAAAAGATTGGTACATTTTCTCGCCGAAGAATTTAGACCTAAAATGAAGAAGGTTCGGTTGATTCATTTCGAGATCTAATTGAGACATTATTCATTTCATATTCCATACTCCAATCAAATGTGAGAAAAGAAATGCGATCTTTTTATTTGTTTACTTTCATATACCCTATAAATTATATATAGGGTATAGGATATATAGAAAAAGTGTATTATCTGCAAAATTTCAATGTAGATACATCTGTATCCTTAACATACTGAAACGACTGCCATTATTGGTATCAAACCAATAACGATTCATACAAGCTAAATCTTCTAATCGATAATTAGGCCAAAGAAAGAGCTTTAATTTCATTAATTGATTTTTCTCTCGAGTATTGTCATGTGAAACCTGGCTACTGTTCTTTCCGTTCCAAAATAACGACTTCCTATCTATATAATTTCTATTCTTTGAATTGAAACAAATTAAAATTCTCAATTTTCTACGATGTCTAAACGATAAAATATTTTCAGGAACAAGTAAATCAAAAGAATTTTTGTCTAGATTTCCAGTTATTCTCTGACTTGGTGAAATAATTTCATCCAAATTATTGTTAGAACCATATCTTTGTTCTTGGTATTTTTGATTCATTTGATACTTACTCTTATGAACCAGCGAAATACCTACGGTTTGATACATAATAAATTGACCGTCTTTTTTTCCAGACAGACGAATGGGTTCTAGAATCAATATTCCCTTCTTCATCAATTCTGAAAGAGTTAAATTCTTCCGAATCAGCATTATATCCAAACTCAATTCTCTCTGTTGAATCGAGGATATAGTAATTTTTCTTGGATCTATCAGTCTAAGCAGGAAACAATATACCTTGATATTATTGATCATTCTTTGATTCAAAGTCTCATGCCATCTCAATTGAAAAAGAAAATAACGTTTCAGGAAGAAACCTAGTTGTGCTTCTATGTTGCTTTTGTATTGTTTTTTCTTTTCCCCCCCTTTCAGGTCTGATCTTACATAATTTTCTTCAATATCTTTTTGTTGTGAGAGAACGGATATTTGATCTTCCCACCACCTTGTGGGTTCGTTTTCTTCTTGATTTCGATGCTTTTGATTCGATGCTATCAAAAAACTTCCCCTTTCCTTTTCGTTGATCTTTTTACTTTCACTACTATTTAAATTTAATAAATTGAAAAGAAGTAATTTCCTTGGTATAAACCAAGGTTTCATTTTATATGTCTTATAAAATAAGACAAATTCTGGGAAGAACCCAGGTTGTAGATTCGATACGGGATGCTTTAACATTTTTTCATTCATTCCCATCCAATCAAAAGATCCTTTGCGGGAGTTTGGTGGATTTATTTCTGGAATCATAAGATAAAAAAGATCTTTTTTAGAAATTTTTTGAGAATTATTAGTACGAATTTTAGTATTTGGATTCCTATTAGTATTAATTAGGATCCAGGCCTCAATATCGACTTTTTGTCTAAGATAAAAATGGAAAATTTTCCAATCCAAATATTTTCTATCGGCCGGGTTTCCTGTATATAGAATATCGACCTTTCCTAGATCATTTTTAATAGGGGTGTTCCTCAGTATATCAAAAACGTTTTCTTGCGGCGTGTTATATGAAATCTCTTGGTTCTTATTTCCTTGAAAGGGAGATCCATAAAAAAAGAAGTTCGTGTTCTTTTCATAATTAAGAAATTGATATGATAAAAGACCATATCTATAGTCTTTTAGAAAATTATCTTTTTTATTAGATAATGAATTGACTTCAATTTTTTTTTGTTTTTTGGAATCAATTAATTGGTTTTTTTCATATGAATGCCTTTTGTTTAAATTTTCCTTTTTAGATATACGACGCCAATGAACTTTATTTCGCCATTTTTCTGGTATTAATCTAGACCACCCGGTCGGAGATAAATGGTATTGATAATGTCCTCTTAACCAGCTTTTCCATTGATTCATTTCATAACCCGTAAGTTTCTTATCTGCTAATTTCGAATGAACCATTCCTTGTGTTTCAAAAGACTCCTTTATTTTAGGCTTAAGAAAGGGGTGGATTCCTTGATTTTGTTGAACAACAGATCTTAACGAGTTACTAACTTGGGTTTGTGATAATTTGTAAAATACATATGCTTGTGAAACGTATGATAAGTCATAAAAAATATGTGAATTTGCTTTAATATTACTAATATTCTGCTTTTTTATAGTCGAAATAAACAGAATTGGAGTTTTCTTTTTTTTATTAAATCTTTCTTGATTTCTTTCATTATTGTAAATGTAAATGAATTTATAAATAATTTTTTTTGTTAATTTAAGAAAAAGTTCTGTATTTTTTCTGGGAATATTAATGATATATAAAAATAGATCTGTGTGTATTTTTTCAATGAAAAATTTAAAAAAAAGGGATAATTTACAGATTAATCGAGCATTTCTTCTTTTTAATATTTTCTCTTTTTCGAATCTTTTAGCATTATAACTTGTTTTGTTAAGACTAAGATTATTTATTCTTGGAGTTAATTTTTTTTTCTCTTTTGTGATTCTTTCTATTTGATTTCGAATTGTACTTGTTTTATCGGCTAGATCCTTCATTTTTTGTTCTGTCGATGAAGAATTTGTCCAACTCGGAGATGCAGTTTGACTAAACGATTCGCGAATTCTCTGATTCCTTCGTATGGAATCTTTTTCTTTTTGAATTTCAATCGATTTATATACCTCTACTTCTCTTAATCTAAATAATCGAATTGGATTTACTTTGGAAAGTTTTTTTATTATTCTTTTTATAAAAAGAACACTTTGGATAACCCATTTTTTTGTGATAACCCCCCTTTTTTTTTCTTTTGAAACTTTTTGAAGTAATTTTTGGTTTCCTTTGAAAAATGTTAGAACTTGAAAATACTTCTTTTTCCATTTTCCAATTTTTTTTTTTAATTCCTTAAAAATCGGTTTAAAAAAGGAAGGTCGTTCTCGGGGCGAACCAAAAGGAAATTCAGTTTCCGTACCCCAAACTGATAAAAAACAAAAACCATCTTTTTCTTTTTTCTTTGTCATTAGATCTTTCTGAGAAGATCGTAGTTTCAATTTGTGCCAAGGTTTCAGACAGAAAGGAAATACTATTTTGATCTGAATACCGTCCATCCACCAATT